ATGAATCCTATTCGGTTGAGACCAAAAAAAAAAATGACATTCCCATAAATTTACAAGGTAATATTTCCATTTCTTCATCAGAAGAGGAGTTCCTTTTGAAGACAGAATTGATTTTCCTTGATATCTGAAATAATGGATGAAAATATCCTTGAACAACCAAAGGATGGTATGAAAATCATTACGAAAAACCACTAAAAAATGTTCTATTTTTCCAAAAAAATGTGTTCGATCAAGAAAAGCTCTAGAGGATGTTGATCGTAAATGAGAAGATTGTTTACGCAGAAAAACGAATATGGATTCCGACTCATATACATGAAAATTATATAGGAACAGAAAAAATCTTCGATTCTCTTTTGAAAAAAAGAAATTCATTTGATTTTTTTGAGTAATAAGAATATTCCAATGATGATACTCGTAGAGAAAGAGTCTCAATAAGTGCAAAAAGGGGACATCTTGTATCCAACAACGAAGGATTTGAACCAATAGTTCCAGATGGATAGGATGGGGTATTAGGATATCTAATACATGATTTAAATGTGATAATTTATCCTCTAAAAAAGGAAATATGGAATGAATTGATCGTAAATTAATAGATTTGACTATTTCTTTTTTACCTTCTAGGGAAGATACTAATCGCAGTGAGAATGGAATTTCCACAATGACTGCAAACCCCTCTGATATCATTTGAGAATCAAAAATTTTATTATACCCAACTAATTGATTTTGATTCGAATCATTAGCCAAAAAAATCAAATGCTTCTGTTGATACATTTGAGTAATTAAACGTTTAACAATTAGTAAACTATATTTATTGGCATAACCTAAATTTTCCATAGGCTCATAAGGAATCGATTTATTTAACCCATGATCATGAGCAAGTGCATAAATGTATTCCTGAAAGAGAAGTGGATATAGGAAGTCTCGTTCTCGAGATCTATTTATCTTTAAATATCCTTGTAATTCCTCCATTTTAAATTAGATTTGAACCAAAGATGGGGATTTCTTGGGCCATCAAATGATACGAAACATAGTACGATACAGCCAAAACAAGGTATCCGGGCATATAGTAAAAAAAAAAATAGATACCTTGGAGATGATTAATCAACGGATTCTCTCTTTTTCCATCCAATTGGGTTTTGTTCGTTATAACAATACCGAGATAGTTAGAAATCCTTTATTTTTGCAACCCGATCGCTCTTTTGACTTTAAGAATAAATTTTGTTTCTCAATATACTGTTTCTTCTACACATCCGTCTCCACTCAAGGATATAGTTAATAGTTAGGATTCATAAAAAAAGTGGAGAATCCACTTTTAAGGTTATGAAATAACCTTTTCCCGCACCAGGGACTAATATATTTCTAACGTATAATTAGATCGGGTAATTATTCGAATTAAGAACAGAAGCTCGTTGCTTTTTTTGTTTCCCTATAATTTGAGCTTTTCGGCTCTATCCATTTATTCACTCGATCCAAGCATGAATTGGTTTTTTTGTACCGCTCTAAGAATTAAAACTCTAAGAATACAAACAAGATTTTGTACCGATCCCGTAAGGATTAAGTACTCTTATCTTAGAGTTATTCGTTTATACGACATGCTGTTTTTTCCATTCATTCCCTCTCAGGATCAGTCGTGGTCTTACAAACTCTACCAATGGTATGGACGAATCCGTTGCTTCATCCAAATGTGTAAAAAATTCTAGCCGCACTTAAAAGCCGAGTACTCTACCGTTGAGTTAGCAACCCAAAAATTTCATTATGACGTGTAGATACGATCGGAAAAAAAGGAAAAATAGATTTTTCCTTTTTTTATTCAGAAGAGACTTCTTGTGTTGTGTCAATCGAATCCACAGAACCCATCACTTACATGAAGTTAAGTAAAAAAGAAAAACTTATAGGTCGTGGATAATATAGATCTATTTATCCATGATCAATTATATTTGATCAATACACTATTGTCAATATGAGCGTCGAGAAAAGAAATTCAAAGAATCCCATAATAAGGACTTTTGTTGGATTGGCACTTCATAGATAACCTACATAGAGAATATAAAGAGAATAAAAAAAGTGTAAATGTAGAAAAGAAATAAGGAAGAATAAAATCTCGAGTTTATTCAATATTCATAAAGGTACATTTATAATTATATTATCCCATATGATCTCATATTACTTTACTATATTTATATATATATTAGATTATATATTAGATATATAAAATCAATATGAATAGAACAAAAAAATGGGGAAAGGAGGAGGGGAATAGTGAAGAAAAAATGACACAAAGCTAGTCTAGGGGCACCCCTTCTTTCTTTTTAATTTTTTGTAATTAACGCGAAGTTCCTTAAGTATCTCTGGCTTCTTTGAAATATAATGAACGGTTCCCGTAGGTTGAGCTCCCTTTTCAAGTAAATATAGAATAGCGAGAACGTTTAAATAAGTTTGATTCTTTATTGGATATTGGATCGTAAAAACCCACTTTCCGAAGATCTCTTCCTTCTCTTCGGGATCGAACATCAATTGCAACGATTCGATAGATAGCTCATTGGGATAGATATAGATGAACAATTCCTCCCTTAGAAACGTATAGGAGGCTTTTTCCTCGTACGGCTTGAGAAAGAATGATTCAAATTAAAAATTTGACTCTACTTATAGTATATATTTATATATATATATAGTCATAGTATATATAGTAGCAAATAGATCCATAAAATCATCAAACCAATTCAATTAAACTATGACAATGATTTTAGTCGTTTTTTATTCTTCCTTCCCGAAAAAACCGAAAAGAAAAAATAATTCGTATTTATAACTCAAGTTGGACAATTCTCAAAGAGTTCAAAGGAAAAAAACCCTGATGGCATTTCATTTATTGAGCTGTCTCTAACCAATTTTTTTGTCTCGTTTAGAATCAAAATTTTTAATTACTTATTCTGCTTCTGCTCAAATTGTGGAGACAATTGAAAATGGCGTTTTCTTCTTCCGGGATCGTTTATCTTTGTTTTGAATCATTGGGTTTAGACATTACTTGATCCTTAATCGTTTCAAAAAAGGCCTTTTGTGATTTATTGACTATCGAAGAATCATATGAACGATTGATTCCCGTGCGATACACTTTTGATCGAAATAGTTTTTCCAATTTCAACAAAAGTTTCAAATCCAAAAGGGGATTTTGTTAGAATTGAATCTTTTCAATTTCTATATCGAAGATATGCTTACGAAGTTGTTCCGACTTATTGATTAAGGAAACACAAATCATCATAAACATAATATATATTTATTGATATTGATAAACATAATATATATTTATTTTATTGAATTTATTTTCCAATTGAATCATCAATGATTTCACCCAGCTACATAAAAAAAAAACAAAGAATAAAATGATAACAAAGTAATGGATGTAATAAAGTAAAGTCAATAGAATGTATAAAACAACCCTCTGATACAATCGTTATATTGATTTACAATTCTAAATTAGAACCCAATGCGAAATCAAAAAAACTAGGTAAAAAAAAAATACATCTGTTACATATTGAACTTTCTTTTTTGTTAATTTGTTAATAAGATCCGGAAGACAGACATCCATATTAAAATTTATACCACCCATTGCGGATTAACTCCCATCTACTGACAAATTTTATGGGTCTCATGAGTCCTAAATAAAAAAGGAAGGTCCTCTTACGGTATGCTGGACAATCTTGTATAAGTGAAAAGACAAACAGATACATATTTTTTTTTTACCCAAAACAAACTTGTTTTGGGAGTCTTAATCCCAGCAATTAAATTAGTACCAAAGCCCCCTACCTACTGTTTAGAATTCAGCATCAAGATAGAATTAGTACCCTATTTTCTTTAGAGATAAGAATATAAAAGAAATATTTCTTTAGAGATAAGAATATAAAAGAAATAAGGAATATGGGGCTTTCACATTTCGATTCAGAATGCAGGATTGATAATTCAAAATAAAATAAATAGATATAGGACGTAAAGTTTTTCTAAGTAACTAACTTCAATATGAAGTTGAGCAAGACATGCCACTGAACATCCTATTTTATTTTTTTTTATTAGAAATTCTACATTGATCCATATTCCTATCCTATCCAGGATCACAAATAGATTCTGTATGTCATCGGTACTCGGATTTGGTTTGTGAGAAAGAAAGTCAAAGATATGATTCTTTTCTGAGTCATTATAATTATAATATAAATCATAAACAAGGAACTAGAACTATTAAATAAATAAACATTACACTCTTAAACTAAAGAGAAGATTTTTAAAAGAACAAAAAAATCTTTATGAATTGGACGGCTCTGGGACGGAAGGATTCGAACCTCCGAGTCGCGGGACCAAAACCCGTTGCCTTACCACTTGGCCACGCCCCATTGAAATTTCTATTCAACACTAATAAACACTAATATAGGTATTGGTTGTTCGTCAATTCCCGCCCAAATATCCATGGAATCCATTAGATTGTTACTAAGATTTGACACGTGTAGTTGTAAAATAAAACTGAATTTATTGATCATTACATAGAATTCAATTAAGATATTGTATGAAAATATGATTCCTTCTATTTTCGTTTGAGAATAGAAGGATTTTTGATTGGGTTAGTCAAAGAAAAAGAAGGATTTTTTGGTCTATTTGAACTTTCTTCATTTTTACCTTATATCGATAACTCAATCAAAATACAATTATCTCCAAGAATAAAACATTTGTTATGCTTAATATCTTTAGTTTGATCTGTATCTATCTTAATTCTATACTTCATTCGAGTCATTTTTTCTTTGCCAAATTGCCCGAGGCTTATGCTTTTTTCAATCCAATCGTAGATGTTATGCCAGTCATACCTTTGTTCTTTTTTCTCTTAGCCTTTGTTTGGCAAGCTGCTGTCAGTTTTCGATAAAATCTTTAATACTGTCCTACAAACAAAACATTCAAGATTTTTTCAATAAAAAAAAGATTCTAACAATCAATTGATAAGATCAGATAAGTCTTACATTGTGAACCCTCAATTCAAACATGGAAATTCTTGGATAAGCGCGATGAATCTAGATCACCTCACTTCCTCATTCTAACCTTCTACTTCCAGTGAACAAGGACCCTATACTATATAGGTATAGGGTCCCCACAATAAAAAACTAATTGAATTGTGTTGTGCGCATAAAAGATAATTTTAATACCGAAAGAGTCTTCTTGTCTTAGTCTTATTACAAATAAATTTATGAAACTTCCTTTCTTTTAGAGAAACCACTTTATTTCTTGGTTTGGTGTCAAAATGGAATATGTGGTATAAAAATGGATAATCTATTCCCTTTTTACCAAAAATGATCTTATCTTGGAGATTTTGTAATGCTTACTCTCAAACTCTTCGTTTACACAGTGGTGATATTCTTTGTTTCTCTCTTCATCTTCGGATTCCTATCTAATGATCCGGGACGTAATCCTGGACGTGAGGAATAAAAAAATAAGGGATTTTTTCTTGCTTTATTTCTGAATTTTATTATGATTTTATCTATTCTAGATATCTAACTATGCTATGATAAAAAAGTGCTCGAGATTTTATTTCGAATTTGAAATAAAATCTCAAGTCATCAGAATAAAGATAAACGGAAAGAGAGGGATTCGAACCCTCGGTACGAATAACTCATACAACGGATTAGCAATCCGACGCTTTAGTCCACTCAGCCATCTCTCCCAATTAAACAAAGGATAATTACTATGTTACACATGAAGTAAAGAAATACACATGAAGTAAAGAAAAAATCTTTCTTTTTCTTTCTTTATTCTAGACTATAGAATCAATTATAGATACCACTACAAAAGATACAAATTTTTAAAGTTTTTCAGCAATTAAATTACATTTAGATAACGGGAATACCCGCAAAAAATAAAGTAAATTAAATAAAGAATACCCTTTTTTTTTTTCGATTTCGTATGAAAGCTTCTTTTATTCCCCGGCCTGGATAGGTACTGACCAGGCCGTTTATTGTTTTGTTCCAATGAATCATACATGAAATTATTCATCTGATTTGAAAACAAAAATACATTGCATCAACAACAATATAGGTGTTTTTTTTATTCCTATGATATAGGCGATATAGGATAATAAGTGCCATTTCTTATTATTCATGTTATTTTCCAACTTTTCTTTATCTCGATTTAGAATTTAAAAAAGAATAAAATAGAGCTGTGGATTCTTACACAATTTCTTTTTATGTTCTGACTTCAATGGTTCTTTCGGACCACACCTGTCACTAAATAACTCACCCAAGATAGAACTTGTTATTTCAATAGGCTTTCCTTTGCCTATCTCATCAAGTTCTCCCCGAAAAAAACGTCAACATTCTAATTTCATTATTTTGTTCCGATCCTATCTTGATTACGTACGATGATCTTGTTCGACAAATGATCCATTCATATACAATAATCACATTGTAGCGGGTATAGTTTAGTGGTAAAAGTGTGATTCGTTCTATTAACAACTGAAATAGTTAAGGGGTCTTTCGGTTTTATTCATATTCCGTTCCGATTAAAAACTTTATTTCTTAGAAAGGATTTCATCCTTTACCTCTCAATAAACGATTTGAGGAAGAATATACATTCTCGTGATTTGTATCCAAAGGTCAATTATAAATATTATAAATTCCCAAAATTGGATTATGGAATCGCGAAGCATAATTTTTTTTTGAATTGGATAAAGACTTCCAATTGAATGAGTATGAGTAAAGAATCCATGGAGGGAGATACACAAAGTATTTTTCTAATCGTAACTAGATCTTCAATTTTTTTTAGAGGGGAGATTGGAGCAAAATAGCTATAAAAATTAAACGATGACTTTGGTTTACTAAAGCCATCTATATATTGTTTCAGCTCGGTGGAAACACAATTATTTTCCTCAGGATTCGCACAAGTAGAAATAAAGAACGAAGTAACTAGAAGGATTTGTTATAATTCCACTCTTCTAGAGGGATCATCTAAAAAGCGAGTTGTTTTGGATGCATTCAGGCAGAAAAGCTGACATAGATGTTATGGTTCTAATTTTTTTTATTTGTATTACGTTTACGACTTAGATCTGGGACTCGATCTTCCATAAAGGAGCCGAATGAAACCAAAGTTTCATGTTCGGTTTTGAATTAGAGACGTTCAAATTTTAAATGATGAATTGACGTCGACTATAACCCCTAGCCTTCCAAGCTAACGATGCGGGTTCGATTCCCGCTACCCGCTATAGCTATATATTTATTATGATAATAACGCATATATCATTAATGTGAATAAATGTAAATACACCTCTTTTTTATTCCCGAAATTCTTTCACATACAATCCAAAAATTTTTTTACGTTACGAGCAGGATATCATATCAAGATAGGAAAGGCAAAAAATTAGAAATAAAAAAGTCGGAATGAAAAGCGTCCATTGTCTAATGGATAGGACAGAGGTCTTCTAAACCTTTTGTATAGGTTCAAATCCTATTGGACGCAATTTATTTCCATCTATTTTTT